AGTCGAGCCTCTCGGTCTGTCATTATACCCCGAGAGGTAGAAAGAATTACAACTCCCATCCCGCCTAAAATTCTAGGAATTCTTTGATAGTTAGAATAGATTCGGAGACCCGGCCGACTTATCCGTTTTAAATTTAAAAGATTTCGATAAGTACTTTTCCTATTCCTTCTATGTCGTAGGGTTAAAACCAAAAAATATTTGTTGTTTTCTCGATGTTTTCTCACGTTTTCGATAAAACCCTCTCGTAAAAGTATTTTCACAATACTTTGGCTGATATTAGTAGATGCTACTCGAACCAGGCTTTTTCTATACATATCGGCATTTCGTATAGAGGTTATTATGTCAGCAATAGTATCACTACCCATGATTAATTAAAATGATTGGTGCCTCCAAATTTGGATATAATCAACATGCTTTTTTACGTATTTTTTTTTTATTTTACGTATTTTTTTTTTAGAAATTATGAATATTCATTTTGAAAGGTATATACGTGAGACAAAATCTACTAAATGAATCTTAATCTATTTATTTTAAATACCCTACTATAACCTATAACCATATCGTGGTCTCGTTTTATAATACCTCGGGAGCTAATGAAACTATTTTAGTAAAATTGAACTGTCTCAATTCTCGGGCAATCGCACCAAAAACTCGAGTTCCTTTTGGATTTCCTTCTTGATCAATCACAACTGCAGCATTGTCATCATATCGTATTATCATACCGTTGTCACGTTTAAGTTCTTTACAAGTACGTACAATTACAGCTCTGACCACTTCTGATCTTTCTAGAGGCATGTTTGGAACTGCGTCTTTGATCACAGCAACAATAACGTCACCAATATGAGCATATCGACGATTGCTAGCTCCTATGATTCGAATACACATCAATTCTCGAGCCCCGCTGTTATCTGCTACATTCAAATGGGTCTGAGGTTGAATCATATCATTTTATTTTATTTATTTTTTTTTTTTGATCTGTTTTTTACAATACAAAGTTCGAAGAAAAAAAGAAATATTATTTGTTCAAAAAAAGAAACCTGCACCCGCTATTTTTAAGGCCTATTTCTTTTTTATCCCGAAATAATGAATTGAGCTCGTATAGGCATTTTAGACGCTGCTATTGAAATAGCCCTTCTGGCTATATTTTCTGTTACTCCACCCATTTCATAAAGGATTCGACCTGGTTTAACAACAGCTACCCAATATTCGGGAGAGCCTTTACCTGAACCCATACGTGTTTCAGCGGGCCTTACTGTAACTGGTTTATCTGGAAATATACGGACCCATATTTTTCCACCGCGACGTGCATTTCGTGTCATTGCTCGTCGACCCGCTTCTATTTGTCTAGATGTGATCCAAGCGGGTTCAAGTGCCTGAAGAGCGTATTTACCAAAACAAATAGTATTACCTCGATAAGACATTCCCTTCATTCTTCCTCTATGTTGTTTACGGAATCTGGTTCTTTTGGGGTTATAGTTGATGGTTTTTTTTGAATTCCATCTCTACTACAGAACCGGACGTGAGAGTTTCTTCTCATCCAGCTCCTCGCGAATAAATCAATTCAAATTCAAGATTTTGAATTCAATTCAGATAGAAAATAATTTGAATTAACTTTAATAATTAATATACTGAATCATGGATTTCATTTAATCTAGATTAAATATATTATTAATTTGTATATCTTGTTTTTATCGATAACTAAATATAAATATATTAAATAACTATTTTTTCTTATATTTATCTATTTTTTATTTATCTATTTTAGAATGTTTTATAATGTTAAAAGAATGTTTTATAATGTTAAAACAAATCTTTCTTTTGTTTTACTCTTTATCGTATTGGATTGACCCAATTTTAGCAATCCAAGAAAATAAAGTTTTCGCGGGCGAATATTTACTCTTTCAATTTCTATTTCAGTTCTCTCATTAGTTCATAATTTTTCCGAATAGATGAATTGGTCTCTGGCCGGTTCCGCCATCCCGATCAATGAATCATTCGAATTCTTTTTCACTAAAATCTTTTGAATTCACAGGTTCCATCGTTCCCATCGCTTCTTAATTAATGGTTAGGTCTGAATTCTACAACGGAGCTATTAGTTTTTGAGTCAATATTCTTAGTCTTTATTGGCTCGAAGCTCTTTATTTTTTGTTCGATGAGCAGATCCATTTAATTATGAATCCGTATTGATGCTTTATTACGCAGATTTTTTCTGAGATGACTCATAGACCTTACATATTGGAATTCTATATCTATATCATCAATATTCTTTATTCTTTTTCTTTCTTTCTCTCATCCTTCCATTTATCCATACCCTTTCTTTTTGATTTCGATTGACAACTTAGAAATTTTTTTAATAAAAAAGATTTCAGTTGCTACAACAATATGACCAATATATCATATCTTGACTGGTTCTTTGGATCCAGATAATACGAACTGATGAGTTGGTTATTACTTCTATAGTTATTTGTTTATACTATGAGGCTGGTTTTTTATACTAACC